AAGTATTCGGAGGACTCTTCTGACCAAACAAAAATATGTAATTGTCAGCAAAGTTGTTTATTTTTATTTGATTTTTTCAATCCAAAAAAAAATTTCTTACTTTAAGAAAGATAGAATAATACATAGGTTGTCCATTCAGCATTATTTAAAAAGGGAATAAAATCCAATAATTAAGTAGTTCAAATCATTTTATCGACACGAGTGCTCTATATCGATAAAATGATTTTTTTTTTGAAACCATCTCTATATTAACATTAACATATATATTAACATAGTGGTAGAAAGAGTACCATGCCGCGTTTGGACTTCAAACGATTTAGCTTTAACCATGTTAGTCCCATATTATTGGTTGATAGAGAATCAAAGTATAGTTACCAATGAATTACGAAATGCTATGGTTCTTACATATGATTTAAGTAATTCGCAAGTTCATGCACCTTGCATTCCTAGTTAGAACGGAAAAAGGACAGCTGGTTGGATCCAGCCTATTCTTGAAATAAACAACTCGCACACACTCCCTTTCCAAAAAAGATCAATACCCCAATCACTACACTTAGATTTATTGGATTTGTTGCTAAAATATCGGTATTAAACCCGAAACTCCCGGCGGATGGCCCGTGGCCCAAAGAAAGGAAAGAATCGGTTACATTTTTCATATGATCTCCTCTTATAGATAGACTAAAAAACCGAACAGAGTTCTTTTTGTATCACTTCACCCCCTTTCTTTTATATAGAAATGGGTGGATCTTGGTTGGGGAATGATTCTTATGACGCGAATAATCGAGAGGATAATCGTTCTGATTTTCCCATTTCTTCCCATTTCTTCCTATTTCTAAATCGACTCACAAATCTATTCGATTTTCGAAGAAATTGTGAATTACCCTCTTTGTTGTAACCCTTCCTAAAAAGGGCTTCCTTAGATTACGAAGGGGAAGGCTGAGGCAGGCTAATTCCTCATCTGCAAATCAGCCCTTCCCGTGGGTTATTTTATCAACGAATAAGTAATTGTAGGAATGAAATCTTGATAGAATTCGAAAAAGCAAAGCACAAGGCCAAGGCAATAAAAAATGAAAAAAAAAATGCATCTTTTTTAAGATTAAACAAAAGGATTTGCAAATAAAAGTGCTAATGCTACAACCAGGCCATAAATTGTTAAAGCTTCCATAAAAGCTAGACTAAGCAATAAAGTACCTCGTATTTTTCCCTCCGCCTCGGGCTGTCTCGCGATACCTTCTACAGCTTGGCCCGCAGCAGTACCTTGCCCAACTCCAGGTCCAATAGAAGCAAGCCCTACAGCCAATCCAGCAGCAATAACGGAAGCGGCAGAAATCAGTGGATTCATGATAAGTTCCTCGTACCAAAAAAAAGAAATGGTTAATGATACAACCTACCAATGAATTATGACTTAATTCTTCCATCACTACCATTCATTCAACCAAAATAACTACGAACTTCGAATTCAAGTCAAAATTTTATTGCATCATCAAAACTACTTAAATATCTCTTTTTTACGTTCTATTGAGAGAGCCTTTGTAAATCCATACAACTTTCGTTCTTACCTTTCTTTGTTCCGACCCATTCCTTGAATTCTTCCATCTTTTTATTGATTTGATCCCTTTATTCAACTCATAGTAAGAGATGAGACAAAAGGACTTCTATTGGAATCTCCGCATAAATTCACATTCGTAGGTCAAATTAGATAGATCTTTAATTCTTATCTAACTAGCTAATATAACATATACGCGTATTTCTTTCATAATGTAAACCAACTATTCATCCATCTTAGAGTCAATCGGATTTGATAATCATTAGTTGAAACAGTCACAAGAGTTGACTTAAAGCCATTCATTTAGATATACTCCCCTCTCCGAACCAGGCCATTTTTGATAAATTTTTATCAATCCCGTTTTTGAAAATTCTTCCCCTTTCTTTATCATTATCCTGCATGGATAGAATCTAAAAGGACAAATTGATTTTTAAACTTCACATTTAGTAATTGAGGTTACACAAACAAAAACAGAGCTAGAGGGGAAATTTTTTTTAATTCATTTTGTATTATACAAGAAACGAATTCCATCTGTGGATATGCGCTCGAGAAAGATATCGGACTTTGTTCCATTACATGAATGGGGATCAATTCAAAAAGAAGACTCAGTATCTCTTTGAATACTTACTATAATAATAAGGCTACCAACCAATAACTAATCGACATACGTCTTTCTCCTTTCAATCAGTCCTCGTTGAAGTAATGAAAATGGCTATTTGTTTGATGAGAAATGCGAAAGGAAAAAAAGAATCTCCTTGGGAATGAGATGTTGCTCCATGTACCCTCTTTCACAGAAAGAGGAGAGACGGATTGGTGTACTTATTAGATTCGTCGGGACTGACGGGGCTCGAACCCGCAGCTTCCGCCTTGACAGGGCGGTGCTCTGACCAATTGAACTACAATCCCAGGGAAATAAGGGATCTAGCATAAAATTTGATTCTTTTTTATTCCCCC